GTTATTCTATGTCTCAATCCTTTCATCTCCTACTACGGGTGGGGTGACAGCTAGTTTTGGTATGTTGGGAGATATCATTATTGCCGAACCAAATGCCTACGTTGCATTTGCGGGTAAAAGAGTAATTGAACAAACATTGAATAAGACAGTACCCGAGGGTTCACAAGCGGCTGAATATTTATTCCATAAGGGCTTATTCGATCCAATCGTACCACGTAATCCTTTAAAAAGCGTTCTGAGTGAGTTATTGCAGCTCCATGCTTTCTTTCCTTTGAATCGAAAAATGAAATCAAAAATTAAATTAAGGAGAGCCATATATCCTTATCCTTAATTTTATCCTTAATTTAATATTTAATAAATTATTTCATTTAATAAATTCAAAAATTTATTACTTGTTTTGTGGTAACCAAGTAGTTATTTAGTTTATAGGAAGCAAAGTCAAAATTCAAAGAATGGATTTTTCTTTGGTAACATAAGATTAAATTGGAAAAAGAATCATGCGGATACTTTTTTTTATCGATAGCCCTGATTACTAATCAGGTCAGGAAATCTCTATCAAACAAAATAAAAAGAGCGAATTCTGTCTCTTTTGTCCGTGGTGAAATTGGGCAAGGGGGTCCTGCATCTTTCTATATCCCTCAAGAATCCCCAGTTTTATTAAGAATCTCTTTTGTCGGATCGTATTATAACGAATTTTTCGCGAAGGGAAAAACTAAATCAAAAATGAAGAATAATAAAAATAAATAATGAACATAATAAAAAAGTGAATTATCATCCATATATTGCATGTAGAAACATGAATAAGCCCATTTATTTACTTATTTTATTTACATATTTACACTTTTGATTTATATTAATTATATTATATACGCACTTAGTATATTCTAGTCTATTATATACTTTACAGACTTATAATATTTTCTTTTTTTTTTGAATATATATTAAATATATTCAAAAAATATATATATATATATATTAGTCTATAGACTCTTATATTATAGACTCCTTATTATATCCTTATTTTATTATATCTTAGTATATATACATTATATACCCTTTATTAATATTAATTAGTGTATATACTCACTTAGGTATACTCAGTATAATAGTATAATAATTATATGAATTATAAGATATCTTTATAACGAATTATAAGATATCTTTATAACAGGTTAAAAGATTAATATAACAATCAATAACAGGTACAAATCAAATATTAAATCGAGGTACCCATTCTATGACAATTCTCAACACCTTACCCTCTATTTTTGTGCCTTTAGTGGGCTTAGTTTTTCCGGCAATTGCAATGGTTTCTTTATCTCTTCATGTTCAAAAAAACAAAATTTTTTAAATACGATGGGGCAAAATCTTATCTATTTTTTTTTTTTTTCAAGACTTACGTGAATCATAGCACGGATATCTATTTATTAGAATATGGTATAACGTGTGGCTTCTTCCGAGCATAAGCTCGTATGAATGTGTAAACATGATATATGAGTAACTGAATTAGAGCTATTTTCAAATGGATCTATATCGGGATGAATTTCTGAAATGTAAAGTCAATATATGTATGTGGATATCTATAATAAATCATATGAAAGGGATGTTCGTATTTTAGTTTAGATCTAGGCAATTCGATGAATTACTCCTAAAAGTTCACATCATAACAGTGCTAGTTGATGAGAGTTACTTCGGAAACAAAAAAATGAAAGTCAATTTTTTTTGGTTATTCCCCAATTCCAATAAAATGCAACTAGATCTAGTATAGTATGAGTTGGCGATCAGACCGTATATGGATAGAACTTATAGCGGGGTCTCGAAAAACGAGTAATTTCTGCTGGGCCTTTATCATTTTTTTAGGTTCATTAGGATTTTTATTGGTTGGAACTTCCAGTTATTTTGGTAGGAATTTTATATCTTTAGTTCCCTCTCAGCAAATAATTTTTTTTCCACAAGGGATTGTAATGTCTTTCTACGGAATCGCAGGTCTTTTTATTAGTTCCTATTTGTGGTGCACAATTTCGTGGAATGTAGGTAGTGGTTATGATCGATTCGATATAAAAGAAGGAATAGTGTGTATTTTTCGTTGGGGATTTCCTGGAAAAAATCGTCGCATCTTCCTCCGATTCCTTATGAAAGACATTCAGTCCATCAGAATAGAAGTTAAAGAGGGTATTTATGCTCGTCGTGCCCTTTATATGGAAATCAGGGGCCAGGGGTCCATTCCCTTGACTCGTACTGATGAGAATTTGACTCTACGAGAAATTGAGCAAAAAGCTGCCGAATTGGCCTATTTCTTGCGTGTACCAATTGAAGTATTTTGAAACAAGAACGGAAGAATGACTGCTTTCTTAGCAAGAGGGAAAAAACGAAAACTCAAGAATCCTCTTTTTTATATAGCACAACTTAACTGAAGTTTCTTCAGAACGCTCATTCGAGCTAAACGCAAACGAACAAGGAACAATCATAAAACGAAATTGCTTTTTTTTTTTTTCAAATTGGAAGTGGACTCTTTCTTATTGTATTTCGGTATTGTTTTTCTGTATTCTTTCTAAATTCAAGGACTAACCACTTTACTGAATCATAAATAAAAAATAGGAAATAGATTCGAAATAGATTCATGGGCTCTATAACCTTTAATGTAATAGAACCGATGCTTGATAGAAATAGAAATAGTAGTATTGAGTCGACAAATGAGGCGAGTTCATTTAAAAATTCCCAGACGAAAAAATGGCAAAAAAGAAAGCATTCATTTCCCTTATATATCTTTCATTTATAGTATTTTTGCCTTGGTGGATCTCTCTCTCATTTAATAAAAGTCTGGAATCTTGGGTTACTAATTGGTGGCATACTAGACACTCCGAAATTTTTTTGAATGATATTCAAGAAAAAAGTATTCTAAAAAAATTCATAGAATTAGAAGAACTCTCCCTCTTGGACGAAATGATAAAGGAATACCCGGAAACACATTTACCAAAGCCTCACCGCGGAATCTACAAAGAAACGATCCAATTGATCAAAATGCACAATGAGAATCGTATGAATACATTTTTTCATTTCTCGACAAATATAATCTCTTTCGTTATTCTAAGCGGTTATTCTATTTTAGGTAATGACGAACTTGTTATTCTTAACTCTTGGGTTCAAGAATTCCTATATAACTTAAGCGACACAATAAAAGCGTTTTCTATTCTTTTATTAACTGATTTATGTATAGGATTCCATTCGCCACACGGTTGGGAACTAATGATTGGCTCTGTCTACAAAGATTTTGGATTTGCTCATAATGATCAAATTATATCAGGTCTTGTTTCTACTTTTCCAGTCATTTTAGATACAATTTTTAAATATTGGATCTTTCGTTATTTAAATCGTGTATCTCCGTCACTTGTAGTCATTTATCATTCAATGAATGACTGAAAAATGATAGACCGATTCAATTATAATGCTTGTTACTTTGTACATAAGCAACCCATTCAAAATTGTACTTATTTTTTCTACCCATATGAGGGCTTCCTTCAATGTTCCAGTAAAATTATTTCAGTAAATAGCAGAATCATAGATAGGGAACTATACTAGCGACTTATCTAATTTTATTGTAGAAATTTTCGGGATCAATGATTGGACCATGCAAACTAGAAATACCTTTTCTTGGATAAAGGAAGAGATTACTCGATCTATTTCCGTCTTGCTCATGATATATATAATAACTTGGGCACCCATTTCAAATGCATATCCCATTTTTGCACAGCAGGGTTATGAAAATCCACGAGAAGCGACCGGCCGTATTGTATGTGCCAATTGCCATTTAGCCAATAAGCCCGTGGATATCGAGGTTCCACAAGCGGTACTTCCTGATACTGTATTTGAAGCAGTTGTTCGAATTCCTTATGATCTGCAACTGAAACAAGTTCTTGCTAATGGTAAAAAAGGAGCTTTGAACGTAGGGGCTGTTCTTATTTTACCTGAGGGGTTTGAATTAGCCCCTCCCGATCGTATTTCGCCCGAGATTAAAGAAAAGATAGGCAATCTATCTTTTCAGAGCTATCGTCCCACTAAAAAAAATATTCTTGTGATAGGTCCTGTTCCTGGTCAGAAATATAGTGAAATCACCTTTCCTATTCTTTCTCCGGACCCCGCTACTAAGAAAGATGTGCACTTCTTAAAATACCCTATATACGTAGGCGGCAACAGGGGACGGGGTCAGATTTATCCCGACGGAAGCAAGAGTAACAATAATGTTTATTATGCTACAGCGTCGGGTATAGTAAGCAAAATCATACGAAAAGAAAAAGGGGGATACGAAATAACCATAGTGGATGCATCGGATGGACGTCAAGTGGTTGATATTATCCCTCCAGGACCAGAACTTCTTGTTTCAGAGGGAGAATCCATCAAACTTGATCAACCAGTAACGAGCAATCCTAATGTGGGTGGATTTGGTCAGGGGGATGCGGAAATAGTACTTCAAGATCCATTACGTGTCCAAGGACTTTTGCTCTTCTTGGCATCTGTTATTTTGGCACAAATATTTTTGGTTCTTAAAAAGAAACAGTTTGAGAAGGTTCAATTGTCCGAAATAAATTTCTAGATCCGAAGATTTATCAACACCAAGCTCTAAAAAGAATCCAACTTTTGTCGCCAATTATGTTATGTAATTATGGATGATCAAAAAAGTTCTGAAAAGCTTCTTGTTTTTTTATATTTTTTTCTACCCGAGTTCGGGAATTGAATTACTTGTACCGCACTCCTAGTATGTATACTGTGAAGAAGACTATTTGAGTTTACTCCCCTCTTCTTTATTTCTTTGTTTTTTCAATCCAAATTCAAGTGGTATGATTATGTCAATATTGTCAGATTTCAATGTCATAGAATGAATCAAGAGTTTTCTATTCGATTGGATACTAAAAATTAAGAGATAAATAAGCGTAGAATAGAAACCAAAGTATAAAAGAAATGAGAGGAACATAAGTAGTGATAGTGGACAAACAAAAAATATA